AGGTGCTCTACCTAACTGAGCTATAGCCCTTGTGCTTGTGATACATATTTTATCATGTCGACAATCTCTTGTCAAGATAAATATTCCATGATGCAACATCTTATTTGTGCGATATGTTTGATTGGTATTGCTTATAAATGATATTCCATTTATAATCCGTCGATGCGACGAGTTTCATTTCTTTCTCTTTGTGATTATAAAAGACCTACTTAACTCAGTGGTTAGAGTATTGCTTTCATACGGCGGGAGTCATTGGTTCAAATCCAATAGTAGGTAGACCTTATTAGATATCAAAATCAATGGTATCTAATAAGTTTTTCTATCCATCTTGTTTTATTAATTTTTTATTTTTTCCATTCTTTTATATTTCATTTTTTTGTTTTTTGAATTCAAAAATTTTTCCTTGTATTTAGAATCCGATTCCACTTATGATTCTATTTATAAAATTAGAAAAATAAAAAATAGGGTGTATAAACAGAACTTCTGTTTATACAGAAGTTCCTTTGATGATTATTGATTATTCGGAAGGCACTAACTAGTTACGAAATCACAGTGATAGCCTCTACTCGGGCTCTAGCTCGTCTAAGAGCTAGATTTGCCTCAATTATTTGTCTCTTTCCTTCAGCTTTCCTTAAGCTAGCTTCTGCTATTTCAAGAGTTTGCTGAGCTTCTTGTGGATCAATGTCACTACCCTTCTCCGCATCATTTACTAAAATAGTAATCTCATTATTGCCTATTCTAGCAAAACCGCCCATCAGAGCCATCGTTAACCATTGTTCGTTAAGACGTATTCTCAAAATACCAATATCGACAGCCGTAGCAATAGGCGCGTGATTTGGTAATACGCCAATTTGTCCACTATTGGTAGATAAAATGATTTCTTTCACTTCTGAATCCCAAACAATTCGATTGGGAGTCAGTACACAAAGATTTAAGGTCATTTCTTCAAGTTGTTCTCCGTTTCTAAAGTCGTAGCCTTCGCTGTAGCTTCATCAATGTTCCCTACCAAATAAAAGGCCTGTTCAGGGAGACCATCTAATTCTCCGGAAAGGATCAATTTAAACCCTCTAATTGTTTCTGCTAGACCGACGTATTTCCCCGGGGAACCCGTAAATACTTCTGCTACGAAAAAGGGTTGAGATAAGAAGCGCTCGATTTTTCGTGCTCTTGCTACAGTTAAGCGATCCTCTTCGGATAATTCGTCCAACCCAAGGATAGCTATAATGTCCTGAAGTTCTTTGTAACGTTGTAAAGTTTGTTTAACTCTTTGCGCAGTTTCATAATGTTCTTCACCAACAATCTGAGGTTGGAGCATAGTTGATGTTGAATCTAAAGGATCTACTGCTGGATAGATACCTTTAGCGGCTAATCCTCTTGATAGTACAGTAGTAGCATCTAAATGCGCAAATGTCGTGGCAGGAGCGGGGTCAGTCAAATCGTCCGCAGGTACATAAACGGCTTGAATGGAAGTTATGGATCCTTCTTTGGTAGAAGTAATTCTTTCTTGTAAAGAACCCATTTCGGTACTAAGAGTGGGTTGATAACCCACAGCGGAAGGCATTCTACCCAATAAAGCAGATACCTCTGATCCTGCTTGGACGAAACGGAAGATATTATCAATAAATAGAAGTACGTCTTGTTCATTAACATCCCGGAAATATTCCGCCATAGTTAGGGCAGTCAAACCAACTCTCATACGAGCTCCCGGCGGTTCATTCATCTGACCATAGACTAGAGCTACCTTCGATTCTGCAATATTTTCTTCATTAATTACTCCAGATTCTTTCATTTCCATGTAAAGATCATTTCCTTCACGAGTACGTTCCCCTACTCCGCCAAATACGGATACACCTCCATGAGCTTTCGCAATGTTGTTAATTAATTCCATAATTAGTACTGTTTTCCCCACCCCAGCTCCCCCGAAAAGTCCTATTTTTCCCCCACGCCGATAAGGGGCTAAAAGATCTACTACTTTAATTCCTGTTTCAAAAATGGATAATTTTGTATCTAATTGTATAAAGGCAGGGGCAGATCTATGAATAGGGGATGTTGTGCGAGTATCTACAGGACCTAAATCATCAACAGGTTCTCCAAGCACGTTAAAAATTCGTCCTAGAGTCGCCCCGCCGACTGGAACACTTAGAGGAGCTCCCGTGTCAATCACTTCCATCCCTCTCATTAAACCATCTGTAGCACTCATAGCTACAGCTCGAACTCGATTATTTCCTAATAATTGCTGGACTTCACAAGTCACATTAATTTGTTGTCCAACAGCATCTCGCCCCTTAACTACCAAAGCGTTGTAAATATTTGGCATCTTGCCCGGTGGAAAGGCTACATCTAGCACCGGGCCAATGATTTGAGCGATCCGCCCCAGGGTCTTTTTTTCAAACGCGGAAACTCCAGGACCGGAAGTAGTAGGATTGATTCTCATAATAATAAATAAAAATAAAAATAAAAAATATGTCGAATTTCTTTTTCAAAAAATTTTGAATCCAAA